TTCTTATTTGACTGTATGACACGAGATTCTACGAGAATCTATTTAAAATTTATGGGAAGAAACAACTATGTATCTTTTTGATGAGAATTTCAAGTTTTTTAAGAAACCTCTCCTTAGATTTTTTTTTGAGGAAAAGATTCTATCATAATATATATTGAAATATTGAAATGATTAACTGGATTCCCCAACAGGAGAAGAATCCTTTCTTTCTTTTCAAGACTCGCTCGTTTTTAATTAATAATTTTAATGATTGGATAATATGCTTCATTTGAATTCTGAATGATAAAAAAAAATAGTAAAATGATTTTTTTATTCATCGAATGACTATTCATATATTAGGTATTAAGTTTTCATCAAATAGGGGGCAGAAAGGCTCTATGGAAAAATGTTGGTTCAATTCGATCTTGTCTAACAATAAGTTAGAACATAGGTGTGGACTAAGTAAATCAATGGATAGTCTTGATGGTATTGGACATACTAGTGGAAGTAATGAACCTATTCTAAATGATTCGGAGAAAAGGATTCCTAGTTGGAGTGATAGTGGCAGTTATAGTTTCGGTAATATTAATTATCTAGATTATTTATTTGATAGCAGAAATATTTTTAGTTTGATCTCTGATGATACTTTTTTAGTTAAAAATAGTAATGGTGACAGTTATTCTGTATATTTTGATATTGAAAATCAGATTTTTGAGATTGACAATACTAATTCTTTTTTGAATGAACTAGAGATACTTTTTTATAGTTATTTGAATAGTGAGTCTAAGAGTAGCAATTACTACTATTATTATTCCATGTATGATACTCAATCTAATTGGAATAATCACATTAATAGTTGCATTGATAGTTATCTTCGTTTTGAAATCAGTCTTAATAGTGACATTTACAGTGGTATCGACAGTTACATTTATAGTTTCATTTGTACGGAAAGTCAAACTATAAGTAGTATTGAAAGTGAAAATTCGAGTAGTACTAGTAGCAGTTATCTCAATGAAAGAGGAAGCTCTAATGATTTCGATATAAATACAAAATACAGAGAGTTATGGGTTCAATGCGAGAATTGTTATGGATTAAATTATAAAAAATTTTTTTGGTCAAAAATGAATATTTGTGAACACTGCGGATATCATTTGAAAATGAGTAGTTCAGATAGAATCAAACTTCTTATTGATCCTGACACTTGGGAGCCTATGGATGAGGATATGGTCTCTATGGATCCCATTGAATTTCATTCAGAAGAGGAACCTTATACAGATCGCATCTTTTTTTATAAAAAAAAAACGGGTTTAACTGAAGCTGTTCAAACGGGCATAGGTCAACTAAATAGTATTCCCATAGCAATTGGAGTTATGGATTTTCAGTTTATGGGAGGTAGTATGGGATCCGTAGTAGGTGAGAAAATAACCCGTTTGATCGAGTATGCTATTAATCGATCTCTACCTGTCATTATTGTGTGTGCTTCTGGAGGAGCACGCATGCAAGAAGGGAGTTTGAGCTTGATGCAAATGGCTAAAATATCTTCTGCTTCATATGATTATCAATCAAATAAAAAGTTATTCTATGTATCAATCCTTACATCTCCTACAACTGGCGGAGTTACAGCAAGTTTTGGTATGTTGGGAGATATCATTATTGCTGAACCTAATGCCTATATTGCGTTTGCGGGCAAAAGAGTAATTGAACAAACATTGAAAAAGACAGTACCTGACGGTTCACAAGTGGCTGAGTATTTATTCGATAAGGGCTTATTCGACCCAATCGTACCACGTAATCTTTTAAAAGGTGTTCTCAGTGAGTTATTTCAACTACAGGGTTTCCTTCCCTTGAATCAAGATTCAAAAAAAATCTTTTAATTTTAAATTAAAAAGGGGTTGAAATTCTTCATTTGAAAATGGAAGTATAGCACTAGGTTCAGTTATTTTGATTTGTAGCGAATAAGCATTTAGTTTATTGTAATCAAAAAAACAAAACTAGGAAGATGGTGTTTTCTTTTGGGACATCAGTTATAAGTGTAGTAAGAGTCAGAAGTTTTGGATAATTACTTTTTTACCCGAATCCATTTTTTTATTGGACCCCCCTTCCTGATTAGGAATAAGCATCTCTCTATCGACAAGATAAAAAAGAGTTTCTTTCTCCTTCTGAGAAATCGGGTAAATCAAAAAAAATTTATCCCTACTTTATGACATATTCATATTATAGAACAACGAAAAATATATAAAAAAATATAGAAAAAAAAATAAAATATAAAAACAAATCAAATTCAAATATAGAATATATAATCAAATAATCAAACTAAGAAGAATATAAGAATGAATATAGAATGATAATAAAGAATAATAAGAATATAGAATATAAGTTATTTCTATTTACCGAGAACCCCTGTTTTTCACTAGGAATCCCTGTTTTGTTTGTTGGATAAGATTGGTTAAAGTCGCGAATTCATAAAAAATTCTTTTCTTTCAAAACAAACAAAGGTTTTTTGAAAGAAAAGATATAAATAAAATTAAGGATGGGAAAAGAAGAATAAAATTTATGAAAGTGGACTGTCATACATATTCGTGTAGAAAGAGGAATAGGTAAACTTCATTTAGTTCTACATTCCTTGTACTTATTTATTTTTATTATTAAGTACTTTAATATTAAGAATATTCAGATTATATTCATATTTTTTATAATAGGTAGACGTATCATAAGATATCTTTATAATTATAATAGGTACAAATATGAAATCGAGGTACCCGTTCTATGATAGATTTGAACTTTCCCTCTATTTTGGTTCCTTTAGTGGGCCTAGTCTTTCCGGCAATCGCAATGGCTTCTTTATCTCTTTATGTCCAAAGAAATAAGATTGTCTAAAAATGATGGGACCAAATCTCATCAATTTATTTCAACGCTGGATCATCATACAAATACTTTTTTAGTGTAATATGGTAGGATATATGATATGTGGCCTTTCCGAAAACAAACGGAAAAATTGTTATGTATACTGATGCATAATATATGCATTAATGTATGTATATGCGGTTATAGCTTAATCAATATCAATTAAATTAAAAATGATCAGCAAATAATTTTTTAAAATCTTTGAAATAGAAACTCAATGTATCTAACCAATTATTCCTAATGGTTCATGTCAGAATACTGCTAGTTGATGGAAGTTATTTCGGAATCAAGCAAGAAAAGTCAAATCTATTTGGGTTATTTTCTCAATTCTAATCGAATGCAACTGGATCTAGTATAGTATGAATTGGCGATCAGAACATATATGGATAGAACTTATAACGGGGTCTCGAAAAACAAGTAATTTTTGCTGGGCCTGTATCCTTTTTTTAGGTTCACTAGGATTCTTAGTGGTTGGAACTTCCAGTTATCTTGGTAGGAATCTGATATCCGTATTTCCTTCTCAGGAAATTGTTTTTTTCCCACAAGGGATCGTGATGTCTTTCTATGGGATCGCAGGTCTATTCATTAGTTCTTATTTGTGGTGCACAATTTCATGGAATTTAGGTAGTGGTTATGACCGATTCGATAGAAAAGAAGGGATAATGTGCTTTTTTCGTTGGGGATTCCCTGGAAAAAATCGTCGCATCTTCCTTCGTTTCTTTCTGAAAGATATCCAATCAATCAGAATAGAGGTGGGAGAGGGTCTTTTTACTCGTCGTGTCCTTTATATGGAAATCCGGGGTCAAGGAGCCATTCCCTTGACTCGTACTGATGATAATTTTAATCCACGAGAAATTGAACAAAAAGCTGCCGAATTGGCCTATTTCTTGCGCGTACCAATCGAATGAAATGAACTGAAGAAGAAATCTCAGCATGAGAGAAGAACTTACTAATTATCTTTTTAAGACAACTGCAGCTTCTTAAAAATGTTCATTCCGACAAAGGATGCTATATTCTATTTTACCGTTCCGTTGAGGCAGCAGTTCACATACATTATACATCTCAAATACAAATAAAAAAACCAGGAGGACGCATAAAGAATAAAAAAAATATAATAATTATATAATTATTAATTATAATATAATAATAATTTATATAATATAATAAATAATAATAATTTATATATAATATATATTAAGTATTAAGAATAAGTATTAAGAATTATAGTATTAATATAAACTATAAACTATTTGTACACCAAAAGTACACCAAAATATACGCATATACATGGCCCCCAGCTTAACTCTTTTATACTAATTAAAGGTCTAATAAGTTTCATTAAGAAGTCTAATCTAAGTTAAGTATAGATTCATCAAATATCTTACCTTTTGTTTTCGTAAAAACAGAATTCTTCCTTTTAGTTCCCTGATTTTGAATTGATACCCTATCCCCGTGCTGCGATTAAAAAGTGAAATCTTTCGAATTCGAAATAGAAATAAAAGAATTAAAGGATCTGGTAGGGTTCGTCTTAAAATAAAAATAATATTCGTTACTTAAAATGGATTTTCGAGTCTTCATCGAAAGGAATAAATGAAGATGGAATTGGTTACAATTTTACTAATTGGATTCAGGAATTTCTCTATAACTTAAGTGACACAATAAAAGCTTTTTCTATTCTTTTAGTTACTGATTTATGGATCGGATTCCACTCGACCCATGGTTGGGAACTAATGATTGGTTCGATATACAACGATTTTGGATTGGCTCAGAACGATCAAATTATATCTGGTCTTGTTTTCACTTTCCCAGTGATTCTAGATACAATTGTGAAATATTGGATCTTCCATTTTTGAAATCGTGTAACTCCTTCCCTTGTAGTAATTTATCATTCAATGAATGAATGAAGAATTCATTAGATCTCTTGATATCAATCAAATCAGACTTTTGCTTCGTGTATAAAGAAATCGTTTTAAATCTTACTTATTTTTTATACTTCTACCTTTTCAGTTCAAGGTATTCATACCATATTCCACCAGTACAATTCTTTCAGTACAATCAATACAATGGCAAACTTGTGGATAGGGAATTCTACTAGCTACCTATCGAATTTATTGTAG